TAATTTGCTTTAGAATTTTAGTATTGAGGCCATTTAGTAAATTTTTAATAGTAGATTTTAGGCTTTATATTATGATGACTTTATTATTATTTATGTATTATATATAATATGTAGTGGCATAAGTTGGCCTTTATTGCAACTTGCTGACTTTGGTACACTCGGCTTAGTCCTCCTTGGTTTTGGGGTTTGACAAGGAAACAGGATTCGCCTGGTGTAAGGGGGTAAGGGGGTTTGTCGCGCAAAAACGGGGGGCATATAGTATAAGGGTGTGTTGAATAAGGATACCTTATGCACTTGAGATAATAATATGTAATTCTTGAGTCATGTCATTCAATCATTAACTTACAACCTTATCAAGCATTATGTTCTACCTTAAATAGTTTATTGTCTGTGCACTCTGAAATGTGGATGAAAATATACCTAAAAAAAATACGTTATGCATATAGAAGAATGCTTGCATGTGGGTTAACGAGTCGTATGTACTACACCATTAAGCGATGCCAGGATAATTAATTTATTTATGGATATTTAAATTATTGTCCCTGAAATAGGAACCAGATGCCAGTAATAGTTCACTAAATGTAACTTTACATTTATTGTCTTTACATTATCATGCATTATATGTTTTTATATAAACTGGTTGGTGGTTTCTTACTACATTTTCATTGCTCGGGCAATTTAATTTGAATTAAGCAAAGTAATAATTAAAAGTGTAAATAATATTTATCTGAAGTTTAATGAAAATGTCCTTTTACCTTACATCGGGCAATACCTGCTTTATGGTCTAAATATTTTATTGGTGAATATACATAGATGTACTAATACATTAATGTAATATCATGCATATATGGACTAAACCATAAGTCCATACTCAGAAAATAGTTTAATTTAGAATTCTGGCTTTGGGAGCCAGGGGTGGGAGTTAGAATCTCCTTTTTCTGGCACTAGGGGGGATTTTAACCTCCGATCTTCGGATTACAAGACCGATGCTTTTATACTAAGCTACTAGGGCAAGCTCATTCCAGTGCTTTATTCTCGAGCCATCCTGCTAGGGGGATTAAGATAAGAAATAGGGCAAAGTAGAGTACGGATGCGATTTGGCCGATAATAATGAACGGGTGTTCAACTGGTATCCCTCCAATTCATGTTAGGATAATTATATCTGCAACTAGAGTTCAGAAGAGGAACTGAGTGATTGGGCGGAATGTAAGACCGCGCTGTTTGGACGTGTGGAGAATTGGAACTACCATTAAGACTAAGATGGAAAATAGTAGTGCCAGGACTCCCCCTAGTTTATTTGGGATGGACCGTAAAATAGCGTAAGCAAATAAAAAGTATCATTCGGGTTTAATATGGGGAGGTGTGACTAATGGGTTTGCGGGGGTAAAGTTTTCTGGGTCTCCTAAGAGGTTTGGGGAAAATAGCGCTAGAGACGTAAGTGCCAAAAGTATAACTACAAATCCTAGCAAATCTTTATACGAGAAGTAGGGATGGAAGGAAATTTTGTCTGCGTCGGAGTTTAGGCCTGCGGGGTTGTTGGATCCTGTTTCATGGAGGAAGAGGAGGTGGAGGACGGTTACTGCAGCAACAACAAAAGGAAATAGGAAGTGAAAGGCAAAGAAGCGTGTAAGGGTTGCGTTGTCTACTGAGAATCCGCCTCAAATTCATTGAACTAGGGCGTCTCCTACATAGGGGACGGCGGATAGGAGGTTTGTAATTACTGTAGCACCTCAGAAGGATATTTGACCTCAAGGTAAGACATATCCTACAAAGGCTGTTATCATAACTAGTAGAAATAGTACAACTCCAATATTTCAAGTTTCTTTATAAAGGTAGGACCCGTAGTAAAGCCCTCGGGCGATGTGTAGGTAAAGGCAGATGAAAAAGAAAGATGCCCCGTTGGCATGTATATTTCGGATTAATCAGCCATAGTTTACGTCTCGGCAGATGTGGGCGACGGAAGAGAATGCTGTAGAGATGTCAGAGGTGTAGTGTATTGCGAGGAATAGCCCTGTTAGGATTTGGGTAATCAAGCATAGTCCTAGTAGTGAGCCAAAGTTTCATCATACTGAAATGTTTGATGGGGCTGGGAGGTCAACTAGTGCATCGTTAGCAATTTTAATTAGGGGGTGGGTTTTTCGTAGGCTTGCCATTAAGGGTTCTTATAGTTGAATAACAACGGTGGTTCTTCAAGTCACTGGTCTCGGTTAAAATCCGGGTGAGAATTATGACTTATCTTGTATCTTTACTGTTAATAGCTTTAGTTGTTGGCCTGGTTGCTGTGGCTTCAAATCCTGCACCTTATTTTGCTGCTCTTGGTTTGGTGATGGCAGCGGGGGTTGGGTGTGGGGTATTGGTTAGTCACGGGGGCTCTTTTTTATCTTTAGTTCTCTTTTTAATTTATTTAGGTGGAATACTTGTGGTGTTCGCTTATTCAGCGGCTTTGGCCGCTGAACCTTTTCCTGAGGCTTGAGGGGATCGGTCTGTGGTTGGGTATGTTTTAGTTTATATACTAGGGGTTGGGGCGATGGTTGGGGTATTTTGAGAGGACTGATATGAAGGGTCTTGAGTGGTTGTTGATGGGTTAAAAGAATTTTCTGTATTGCGGGGGGACACTAGTGGGGTGGCCGAGATATATTCGTCTGGAGGTGGAATGTTGGTTATTTGTGCGTGAGTGTTACTTTTAACGTTGTTTGTGGTGTTGGAGTTGACTCGGGGGTTGAGTCGTGGGACTCTTCGAGCGGTTTAGATGGTAGCTAAGAGGATTGCAAGGGCTGTAGATAGTAAAAAGATTGTTAGGTAGGTTTTGATTATCCCTCGTTGAATGTCACTAATAGTTTTGGCCATTTTGATTTGGGCTGAAGATGCTCCTTTTGGGCCCGCGGCTTCAAATCATGTTTGGTCTACTATCTGAGTAGCAGCTAGTTGTCCAAGGGTTAAGTTGAGTTTGGGCAAAAGTCGGTGAATAATGGAGGGAAAATACCCTAATATATTTGAGAAGTGGTGTGTTTGGGTTATTGGGTTCGTTTTATACTGTTTATTTGTTAGTGCGGTTAACTCTATGGCTGTTAGCAGTCCAATAACTGTTACTGCAAGAGCGGCTATTTTGAGGGTTGTGGGCATAGTTATAATTGGTGTCTTAGAGGGCAGGAAATTTGATGTAATAATAAGTCCTGCAATAATGCTTCCTCAGGCAAGTCGTTTAATAGGATTAATTACTGAGGGGTTGTTTTCATTAACTGGGGATAAGGGTAAAAAGCGGGGGGTTCCTATGTTAACAAAGAAGACGACTCGGAAGCTGTAGACAGCGGTAAAGGAGGTGGCGATGAGAGTGAGGACCAGGGCCCAGGCGTTTAGGTAAGAGGTATTGAGGGCCTCAATGATAGCGTCTTTTGAAAAGAATCCGGCTAGGAACGGGGTTCCTGTGAGTGCCAGGCTTCCGATTGTAAGACAGGTTGAGGTAAATGGTAGGAGGTTTTGTAGGCCCCCTATTTTTCGGATGTCTTGTTCATCATTGAGGCTGTGGATAATTGACCCGGAACAGAGAAATAATATTGCCTTGAAGAAGGCGTGTGTGCAGATATGAAGGAATGCCAGTTGTGGTTGGTTGAGGCCAATAGTGACTATCATTAATCCGAGTTGGCTGGATGTAGAGAAAGCTACAATCTTTTTGATGTCATTTTGGGTTAAAGCGCAGGCGGCAGTAAATAGGGTGGTTAGGGCTCCTAGGCATAGACAGGCTGTTAAGGCAAGCTCGTTGTTTTCTATAATTGGGTGTAGGCGAATGAGCAGAAAAATTCCGGCTACGACTATTGTGCTAGAGTGAAGCAGGGCAGATACTGGTGTGGGGCCTTCCATGGCGGCTGGGAGTCATGGGTGGAGTCCAAATTGGGCGGATTTTCCAGTTGCTGCTAGGATTAAACCAATTAGAGGGAGGGTTATGTCAAAATCTTTGGATAAAAAGAAAATTTGTTGAATTTCTCATGAGTTTAGGTTTATTGCAAGTCAGGCCATGGTTATGATTAGTCCAATATCCCCCACTCGATTATAAATTACGGCCTGTAGGGCCGCTGTGTTGGCGTCGGCTCGTCCATATCATCAGCCGATAAGGAGAAATGATATAATTCCAACTCCTTCTCAGCCAATAAAAAGTTGGAATATGTTATTAGCTGTAACTAGAATAACTATGGCTACTAAAAATATAAGTAAATACTTGAAGAAGCGGTTTATGTAGGGATCGGCGTGCATATATCAGGTGGCAAATTCAAGAATTGATCATGTTACATAGAGGGCAATGGGGGTGAAGATTAGGGAGTAGTGGTCAAACTTAAAGCTAATATTGACGTCAAATATTGTGGTATTTATTCAGTGTCAGTTTGTAACAATGGTTTCGGTTCCCTGATCAAGGAACACTATTAGTGGAAGGAGGCTAATAAAGAATGCGGAGCTTACGGCGGTTTTAACATGAGAGGCTGCCCAGTTTGGGTTTTGTTGGTTGGGATTTAGTGAGGTTAGTAGGGGGTAGACTAAAATAATTATAACTAGGAGTAGTGAGGAAGACAGAATTAGGGGTGTTGGATGCATAGCTTCCACTTGGATTTGCACCAAGAGTTTTTGGTTCCTAAGACCAATGGATGAGCTGTTATCCTTTAGAAGCGCGAGAGAGCCACGGAGTTTAACCATGGTATATAAGCATTAGCAGTGCTTATTGCCTCGGGCCTTTCTCGGTGAGTAAGGGGATTTTAACCTCTATCTTTAGAATCACAATCTGATATTTTTAATTAAACTATACTTACTAGTAGCATCAGCCTCATATAAGTTCTGGTTTTGTTACTAGGAGGAGGACGGGGACCAGGTGAAGAGTCATTAGCAGGTGTTCTCGGGTGTGGAATGGGGGTAGTCCTACGATGTGGTTTGGTGTTGGACCTCGTTGTGATATTAAGAATAAATATAGAGAATAGCCGGCTGTAATTAGTGTCCCTGTTCCGGTGAGAATAATGGTTAGGGGAGATCAGTTGAAGAGTGAAGTGATAATTATTAACTCTCCTATAAGGTTGGGGAGGGGCGGTAGGGCTAGGTTAGCTAAATTAGCAACAAATCATCAAACTGCTGTTAGAGGAAAAATTATTTGTAACCCTCGTGCAAGAACTATGGTTCGGCTGTGGGTCCGTTCATAGGCAGTATTAGCTAAACAGAATAGTGCGGATGATACAAGGCCGTGGGCAATTATTAAAATAATTGCTCCGGTAAATCCTCATGGGGTTTGAATAAGAATTCCTCCTGCAACCAGCCCTATGTGGCTGACTGAAGAGTAGGCAATTAGTGATTTCAGGTCGGTTTGGCGTAAGCAGATAGAGCCGGTTATAATAATGCCTCATAAGGCTAAAATAATGAAAGGATAAGCCAGTTCTTTGGAGAGGGGGTCTAATATAACTATTATACGTATTATACCATATCCCCCAAGTTTAAGAAGTACTGCGGCTAGTACTATGGATCCGGCCACTGGGGCTTCTACATGAGCTTTAGGGAGTCAAAGGTGCACTCCATATAGGGGTATTTTAACTAGGAATGCAATTAAACAGCCGGCTCATCAAATCTTATGGCCTCAGGAGTTTAGGGTCAGGGGCTGAGAATATTGGAGGACTAATAGGGACAAGGTTCCGGTTGACTGTTGGAGAAGGAGAAGGGCCACTAGCAGGGGTAAAGATCCTGCTAGGGTATAAAATAGGAAATAGGTCCCTGCATTTAAGCGCTCGGTTTGGTTTCCCCAGCGGGTAATGATAATTAGAGTGGGAATGAGCGTGGCTTCAAATATAATGTAAAATATAATGATCTCAGTAGCGCCGAATGCTATGATTAGGAAGGCTTGCAGGGAGGTTAAAAGTGTGAGATAAAGGCGTTGGCGTACAATTGGTTCGGGGGCGATGTGGTTTTGGCTGGCTAAAATTATTAAAGGGAGAAGTCAGCATGTGAGAACAAGAAGGGGGGTGGATAGGGGGTCTGTTGCTAGGTATAAATTAGAGGTGGTTCATCCAGTTTCTGATGCTCATTTAAGTCAGGTTAGGCTAGTTAAGGCAATTAGTAGGCTATGAGCAGTTGTTGTTGTTCATAATCATTTAGGTGATGTTAATCAAATTGTTGGAAATAGCATGAATGTTGGGATGAGTACTTTTAGCATTGTAGTAAATTAAGGTTTTGTAGGCGGTCGGTTCCGTGGGTTCGGGCTGTGGCGACCAGAAGCGCCAGACCTGCGCTTGCCTCACACGCGGAGAATGCTAGGAGGAGTATGGGCGCCGCAGAGAATCCTGTTGATTCAAACTGTAGGGCCCAGAGGGCTAGTGCAATAAATAAGGATAATATTATTCCCTCTAGGCATAGCAGGGCTGAAAGCAGGTGAGTACGATGAAATGCAAGGCCTATAAGTCCTAAAATAAATGCTGAGGTAAAGCTGAAGTGAACGGGGGTCATAAGGGGGTTATGGACTTTAACCACAATCTTCTGAGCCGAAATCAGAGGTCTTATTTTGGACTAACTCCCTATTCTGCTCATTCTAGGCCTCCTTGTACTCATTCGTAGATTAAGCCTAGGGTAAGTAGGATGAGGACTGCTGTAGCCCAGAAGAAAGTTCCGGTGGGGCTGTAGAGCTGGTCGCCTCAGGGTAGGGGGAGGAGAAGGGCAATTTCTAGGTCAAATAGGAGGAATAGGATTGCAACTAGGAAGAATCGGATAGAAAAAGGGAGTCGAGCGGATCCGAGGGGGTCAAAGCCGCACTCATAAGGTGATAGTTTTTCTGCATCGGGGTTTATCTGCGGGAGTCAAAAGGATACAATTGCGAGTACTAATGATAGGGTAATTGTAATAATTAAGATGGTGGTAACTAAGTTCATTATCTTTCCTTGGAGTCTAACCAAGACGGGGTGATTGGAAGTCACTCGTACTAACATTAATACTAGAAAGATTATGAGCCTCATCAGTAGATGGATACGTATAGGAATAGTCATACTACGTCAACAAAGTGTCAGTATCATGCGGCAGCTTCGAACCCAAAGTGGTGTTCGGAGGTGAAGTGGTATTGAATTTGGCGAAGAAGGCAGACGGCCAAGAATGAGGATCCAATAATAACATGGAGGCCGTGGAATCCTGTAGCTACGAAGAAAGTAGAGCCATAAACCCCGTCTGCGATTGTGAAAGGGGCTTCATAATATTCTATGGCTTGTAGGGCTGTAAAGTAAAGTCCTAGGATAATTGTTAAAGCAAGGGATTGAATGGCTTGTTTTCGTTCTCCTTCTATAAGGCTGTGGTGTGCTCATGTAACAGTTACTCCAGATGCGAGGAGTACAGCTGTGTTAAGAAGGGGGACTTCAAATGGGTCTAGGGGTGTGATCCCTGTGGGTGGCCAGCATCCTCCGAGTTCAGGAGTGGGTGCTAGACTTGAGTGATAAAAAGCTCAGAAGAACCCTAGGAAAAAGAAAACTTCGGATGTGATGAAAAGGATTATTCCATATCGGAGGCCTTTTTGAACGGGGGGTGTGTGGTGGCCTTGGAAAGTCCCTTCTCGAATAATGTCTCGTCATCATTGATACATTGTTAAAAGCAGTAAAATTAGTCCGAGAGTTATTAGGGTGGTTGAGTGGAAGTGGAACCAGATTGCTAAGCCGGAGGTCATAAGTAGGGCTCCGATTGCGCCGGTTAGGGGTCATGGGCTTGGATCAACCATATGATATGCATGTGCTTGGTGGGCCATTAAACGTTCTCTTGTAAGTATAGGCTTAAAAGCAGAACAAATACGTAGGCTTGAATTATTGCTACTGCGACTTCTAGTAGTGTTAGGAGAAAGAGAACAGCGGCTGTTAAAATTGCCACAGTGGGTATTATTGGAAGAAGTACGAACACGGCGGTAGCAATGAGTTGAATTAATAGGTGACCGGCGGTCAAGTTGGCTGTTAGTCGCACTCCCAGGGCTAGGGGACGAATAAATAAGCTAATGGTTTCAATAATAATTAATACAGGAATTAGAGGGATGGGGGTTCCTTCTGGGAGAAGGTGTCCTAAAGCAACTGTTGGTTGGTTTCGCATCCCAATAAGGACTGTTGCAAGTCATAATGGGACAGCAAATCCCATGTTGAGGGATAGTTGAGTTGTTGGGGTAAAGGTATATGGGAGGAGCCCTAGTATATTAATGGTGATGAGAAATACTATTAGGGAGGCCAATAGAAGGGCTCATTTGTGACCGCCTGCGCTGAGGGGCAGTATTAATTGGCTGGTGAAGCGGTTAATTAATCATCCTTGAACTGTAATAAGGCGGTTATTGATTCATCGGGATGAGGGAGAGGGATAAAGTACTCAGGGTAGTGCAATCGCAACGGCGATTAGGGGGATTCCTAAATATGATGGGCTTGCAAATTGGTCGAAGAAGCTTATTGCCATGGTCAGTCTCAGGGTTCAGTTTTGTGCTTTTCAGTGCTTAGAGGGGTAGGTTCATTTGGTGTGGTATGGCTTATCACTTTAGTTGGGATAATAGTAAGGAAAATTACTCATGAAAATACTAAAATTGCAAATCAAGGGGCGGGATTTAATTGAGGCATTTCACTAGAGGTGGTTGGGAGGCACCAATCTTTGGCTTAAAAGGCCAATGCTGTTACCCTAATTTAGCTTCCTAGTGAGGCGTCTTCTAGTATGAGGGTGGATCAGTTTTCAAAGTGCTCAAGTGGGACTGCTTCTACAACGATGGGCATAAAGCTGTGATTTGCTCCGCAGATTTCAGAACATTGCCCATAGAATACTCCGGGGCGGGAAGCAATAAAGGCGGTTTGGTTAAGGCGTCCTGGGACTGCGTCTATTTTTACCCCTAATGAAGGGACGGCTCAGGAGTGTAGGACGTCTTCAGCAGAGACAAGGACACGAATTGGGGATTCTATAGGGACTACTATTCGGTGGTCTGTTTCTAGGAGTCGAAATTGTCCAGGGACTAGGTCCTGGGTGGGAACCATATAAGAGTCAAAGCCTAGGCTCTCATAGTCAGTGTACTCGTAGCTTCAGTATCATTGATGGCCCATGGCTTTAATTGTTAGGTGTGGATCGTTAATCTCGTCTATAAGATATAAAATGCGTAATGAGGGGAGGGCAATTAGAATGAGAATTACGGCTGGGAGTACAGTTCATACAATCTCAATTTCTTGGGAGTCTAAAATATATTTGTTAGTAAGTTTTGTTGAGACTATTGCAACAATAATATAAAGCACTAGGGTGCTAATTAAAAATACAATTATTAATGCATGGTCGTGGAAGTGGAGAAGTTCTTCTATAACGGGTGACGCCGCGTCTTGGAATCCTAATTGTGAGGGATGTGCCATTAAGCTAAGAGCTTAAGACATGCAGGATTTTAACCTACTATTTCACCTTGACAAAGTGATGTAATTTACGAGTTTACTAATGTCTTATAAGGAAGTGGCAGAGTGGTTATGCGACTGGCTTGAAACCAGTATATGGGGGTTCAATTCCTCCCTCCCTCGTTAATTTGATTGAACTTGAACGAATGCGGGTTCTTCAAATGTGTGGTATGGTGGAGGGCACCCGTGAAGTCATTCTGCATTTGTTGTGGTTAATTCTACAGATAGCACTTCTCGCTTAGCGGCGAAGGCTTCTCATAAAATGAACAAGAACATAATTACTGCTACTAGTGAAATTAATGATCCAATGGATGATACTGTATTTCATAGAGCGTAGGCGTCGGGGTAATCTGAGTATCGTCGTGGCATCCCTGCTAGGCCTAGGAAGTGCTGAGGGAAGAATGTGAGGTTTACTCCCACGAATATTACTACGAAGTGGATTTTTGTTCAAGTGCTGTGTAGTGTAAACCCGGTAAATAGGGGGAATCAGTGAACGAAGCCCGCCATAATGGCAAATACAGCTCCTATTGAGAGGACGTAGTGGAAGTGTGCAACTACATAGTAGGTGTCGTGAAGGACAATATCAAGGGATGAATTAGATAATACAATTCCCGTTAACCCCCCAACTGTAAATAGGAAAATGAAGCCTAAGGCTCATAGTATAGGGGTTTCTCATTTAATTGAGCCCCCGTGAAGGGTCGCCAGCCAGCTAAAGACTTTAACGCCCGTTGGGATGGCAATAATTATTGTTGCAGATGTAAAGTATGCTCGCGTATCTACGTCTATCCCTACTGTAAACATATGGTGGGCTCAAACAATAAATCCTAAAAGACCGATGGCCATCATTGCTCACACCATTCCTATGTAGCCGAAGGGCTCTTTTTTGCCTGCATAATATGCCACGACATGAGAGATAATTCCAAATCCGGGCAGAATAAGAATATAAACTTCGGGGTGCCCGAAAAATCAGAACAGATGTTGATATAAAATTGGGTCTCCCCCGCCCGCGGGGTCGAAGAATGTTGTGTTTAGGTTTCGGTCTGTTAATAACATTGTAATGCCGGCTGCTAATACTGGTAGGGACAGGAGAAGAAGAACAGCAGTAACCAAGACCGCTCATACAAATAAGGGTGTTTGATACTGAGAGATGGCTGGGGGTTTCATATTAATTGTTGTTGTAATAAAATTAATTGCCCCTAAGATAGACGATACTCCTGCTAGGTGTAAGGAAAAGATGGTTAAATCTACGGATGCTCCTGCGTGGGCTAGATTTCCTGCTAGTGGGGGATAAACAGTTCATCCTGTCCCGGCTCCGGCCTCAACGCCAGATGAGGCTAATAGTAAGAGGAAGGAAGGAGGGAGGAGTCAAAAGCTTATATTATTTATTCGGGGGAATGCTATATCTGGTGCCCCAATCATTAGGGGGACTAGTCAATTGCCAAAACCTCCAATAAGAATTGGCATTACTATAAAGAAAATTATAACAAAGGCATGTGCGGTAACAATGACATTATAGATTTGGTCATCGCCGAGGAGTGATCCGGGTTGGTTCAGTTCAGCTCGGATTAGTAGACTGAGGGCAGTTCCAACTATTCCGGCTCAGGCACCAAATACAAGATATAGGGTGCCAATGTCTTTGTGGTTAGTAGAGAAGAATCAGCGCGTGATTGCCACAGGTAGGATGGCCGAAATAGGTGGTGGGTTGTAGCCCCGAAGATAGAGGTTTAAGTCCTCTTCCTATCATAGTCTCGTGGTGAAGAACACATTAGATTGCAAATCTAAAGACGCAGATTAATATCTGCCGGGGCTTTCCCGCCTTACTCGGCTAACGGCGGGAAAGATAGATGGATGCTCGCTGGTTTGAGCGCTTAGCTGTTAACTAAGAGTTTGTAGGATCGAGGCCTTCTCATCTAGGAAGGCTTTAGCTTAATTAAAGTGTCTGATTTGCATTCAGAAGATGTGGGATAGAGTCCCGCAAGTCTTAGGCAGGGGCTAGGAGATTTTCACTCCTACTTAGAGCTTTGAAGGCTCTTGGTCTAAAATTATCCTAAGCCCCTAGACTACTAATGCTATAATAGCGGGAGTAAGGGGGAGTAACCCTAGGGCTGCGGTTGATGTGACAGCTAAAGCGAATGTTGTTTGGGTGGTTTGGATACGTCATGGTGTTGTGGCGTTGGTTGTGTTTGGAGAGATGGTAAGGGTTATTGCGTAACAGAGTCGCAGGTAGAAGTATAGGCTTAGTAGGGCAGCTATAGCTATAATTGTTGCGGTGATTGGGAGGTCTTGTTTTGTTAATTCTTGTAAGATAAGCCATTTTGGCATAAATCCTGTCAAAGGAGGGAGGCCCCCAAGTGAGAGGAGGGCTATGGCTATGGTTGCTGTTAGAACTGGGCTTTTTGATCAAGTTGCTGTCAGGGTATTAATTTTTGTGGCTGATGCCAATTTTAGTGAGAGAAATGCTGCGGATGTCATGAAGATGTAAAGTCCTAGGGCAATTAGGGTTAGTTGGGGTGTATACTGTAAAATGATAATTATTCATCCTATGTGTGCGATTGAGGAGTAGGCTAGGATTTTACGTAGCTGGGTTTGGTTTAGCCCTCCTCAGCCTCCAATTAGGGTTGAGAGAAGTCCGAGGGTTGTAAGTAGTGTTGGGTTGGTGTTAGGGGCTACTTGTATAATAAGTGCGAAAGGGGCTAGTTTTTGTCATGTAGAGAGAATTAATCCTGTCGTTAAGTCAAGTCCTTGTAGGACTTCTGGTATTCAGAAGTGTATTGGTGCAAGTCCAACTTTTAATGCTAGTGCTGTAATGGTTAGGGCTGAAGCGAGTGGGTGTGCTAAGTTGTTAATGTCTCATTCTCCGGTTATTCATGCGTTTGTGGTAGCTGCAAATAAAATTATTGCTGCTGCGGTGGCTTGGGTGAGAAAATACTTGGTGGTTGCTTCTACTGCTCGTGGGTGGTGTTGTTGCGCTATTAAGGGCAGGATTGCTATGGTATTAATTTCTAGTCCTATTCAGGCAAGTAGTCAGTGGGAGCTGGCAAAAGTTAGGGTGGTTCCTAGACCTAAGCTTGATAGGAGAATTGTAAGTACATAGGGGTTCATTGACAAGGGAGGGATTTTAACCGTCATGTTCGGGGTATGGGCCCGAAAGCTTAATTAGCTGACCTTATCGTAGGAAGTGGTGTAAAGGAAGCACCTGGAGTTTTGATCTCCTGAGTATGGGTTCAATTCCCTTCTTTCTAGGAACTGGAGGGGCTTTAACCCTCATAAGCCACTCTATCAAAGTGGTCCTTAGGCATTCAGGCACGGTTCCTTGTTTGTTAGAGTTGTGGGGGAAGTCCTGCAAATGCGATGGGCAGGGCGGTGTGTCATAGTACCAGGGCTAGGGTGAGGGGAAGAAAGTTTTTTCACACTAGGTGCATTAACTGGTCGTAGCGGAATCGTGGGTAGGAGGCTCGTACCCAGAGAAATACTACAGAGAGGAGCGCGGCTTTAGTTATTAGGTTAATTGTTGTTAGTTCTGGGATGGCTGGGATGTGGGATGCCCCGAGGAAGAGGATTGCAGAGAGGGTATTTATTAACAGGATATTAGCATATTCGGCTAGGAAGAACAAGGCAAATGGTCCACCTGCATATTCTACGTTAAAGCCTGAGACTAGTTCGGACTCTCCTTCAGTTAAGTCAAAGGGTGCACGGTTTGTTTCTGCTAGAGTTGAAATGTATCATATTGCAGCCAGGGGTCAGGCTGGTAGTAATAGTCAGATGGCCTCTTGGGTAACATTAAATGTCTGTAGAGTATATCCTCCGGAGAAGATAATAATAGATAGAAGAATTAGTCCTAGGCTTACTTCATATGAAATTGTTTGGGCTACGGCTCGTAGGGCGCCAATAAGTGCATATTTTGAGTTTGAAGCTCATCCGGACCCTAAAATTGAGTATACTGCAAGGCTTGATAGTGCCAAAATAAATAAAATTCCTAGGTTTAGGTCAATAACTGGGTGGGGTATTGGTATTGGTGCTCATAGGGTTATGGCTAGTGCAAGGGCTAGTATAGGGGTTGCTAAAAATAGTAGGGGGGATGCTGTTGATGGGCGGATTGGTTCTTTAATAAACAGTTTAATTCCATCAGCAATAGGTTGGAGAAGTCCGTATGGTCCAACGATGTTCGGGCCTTTCCGTAATTGTATATATCCTAGTACTTTTCGTTCAAGGAGTGTTAAGAATGCTACGGCCAGTAGTACTGGGACAATGTATGCGAGGGGGTTAATAAGGTGGGTAAGTAGAGTGTTTAGCATAAACTAAGAAGAGGATTTGAACCTCTGGCTGAAAGGGCTTAGGCCTTTTGCAATTACCATGCTCTGCCATCTTAGTGTGGCCTTATTTTGGCGGGGGGGGGAAAGTTCTCCCTTTATTTGATTTAGTTGTTTTCATCAATTAGGGGCGGGGCGCGCTTTTAGCGTTGGCCCCTCTTTTCCGGTCCTTTCGTACTAGGAAAAGTAACGTTACAGATAGAAACTGACCTGGATTGCTCCGGTCTGAACTCAGATCACGTAGGACTTTAATCCTTGAACAAACGAACCCTTAAAAGCCGCTGCACCATTAGGATGTCCTGATCCAACATCGAGGTCGTAAACCCCCTCGTCGATATGGACTCTGGGAGAGGATTGCGCTGTTATCCCTAGGGTAACTTGGTCCGTTGATCGGCTTTATAGGCCGGATCATATTTGGTCAGATTTTCTGTGACTTGGAAATGTCTTTCTTGGTTTTAAGCTTGTTGGCTCAATCCACTCGGAGGATTTCTTTTTCTCCGTGGTCGCCCCAACCGAAGGTAAAGCTCCATAATTCATTAAGTTTGTGCTGTTTTTAGTTGCTTGACGTGATTGGATTTGTACCTTAAGCTCCAAAGGGTCTTCTCGTCTTGTATTTTTATACCCGCTTCTGCACGGGTAAATCAATTTCACTGACTTGAAAGGGGAGACAGTTAAGCCCTCGTTTAGCCATTCATACAGGTCTTCATTTAAAAGACAAGTGATTGCGCTACCTTTGCACGGTCAAAATACCGCGGCCGTTGAACTTGTGGTCACTGGGCAGGCTGGACCTCCTATACTTCGGGGTTTGCAGGAGGCGATGTTTTTGGTAAACAGGCGAGGCTTGTGCTTGCCGAGTTCCTTCCTTTTCTTTTAGTCTTTCCTTGTGGCACTCCAGTGTGGGATTAACGATGTGGGGTATGAGATTTTCTTGATTTTTTTGCTTATCATGTTTCCCTCTTTCTTTGGGTTCGTTATTTACCAGTGGCGGGTCCGATCTGGTTTACACCTGTGCCGGGAGGGGGACGAGGCCCCCCCGTTACTCATTTTAGCATAGTCTCTTCCATGTTGGCATGGAATGGCCTAATAGGTTTAGGGGAATAGGATTGTTTATCGAAATAATAAACTTTATGTCGTTTGAGCTTTAACGCTTTCTGATCGGATGGCTGCTTTTAGGCCCACTAAGACGACGTGTTTTGTTAAATGTGATCCTTATCCTCCTGATAAGGTTGTATTCTTTATCAGAGGGGCTGTACCCCCTTTGATTAACTCTCGTGCTTCTCTTTTTGTGTTTAGTTAGAATTTTGCTTATTTAACTTAAGGGGCGCGAGGCTGAACTTCTATTCACTTCTTAGGCAACCAGCTATCACCAAGTTCGGTAGGTCTGTCACCTCTACCCGGGGCTCTTCCCACTCTTTTGCCACAGAGACGGGTTGGCCCACTTAGGCTGTCCCGGGGTAGCTCACTTGGTTTCGGGGTTTCAAACTAAAGGTCTCTTTGCTTGGGTGAACTGGCTAAATCATGATGCAAAAGGTACGAGGCTAAGTCTCTGCTTTTTAATGCTTATATGGGTTATTTCATTTCTTTTTCAGCTTTCCCTTGCGGTACTCTTTCTATTGCTTAAAGTGTCCCTTTCCGTCGCCCGTACTGAGGTGGAAAAATGGTTTAATTTATATTTTAAGGCTATGTTATTTTATTTATGTTGTTTAGTTGTTTTGGCTATTAAGCTAGCTGTTTGGCTCAGGGCGATCCAACTTGCATGGATGTCTTCTCGGTGTAAGGGAGGTGCTTAACTGTCTCAGCCACGTCCTGGGTTTGATCCAAGTGCACCTTCCGGTACACTTACCATGTTACGACTTGCCTCCCCTCGTCGGTGCTTTGATGTTAAATACAGTTGTTGCTGTTTGACAGGGGAGAGTGACGGGCGGTGTGTACGCGCCTCAGAGCCGGGTTCAAAAGGACACTCTATTTCCTTTTTACTACTAAATCCTCCTTTGAGCACTCGTTTTCATAATGCTGTTCGTGTTATTCTATTGTAGAAAATGTAGCCCATTTCTTCCCACTTCATACGCTACACCTCGACCTGACGTTTTGGGCTGTGCCCATTTTGCTTACTATTAAACCTTCACAGGGTAAGCTGACGACGGCGGTATATAGGCGGGGGTGACTAGAAGTGGTGAGGTTTAACGGGGGTTATCGGTTCTAGAACAGGCTCCTCTAGGGGGGTCTAAGGCACCGCCAAGTCCTTTGGGTTTTAAGCTGACGCTCGTAGTACCCTGGCGGACGTTTGTTGTGATTAAACGTCTAGGTTTATGGCTGAGCATAGTGGGGTATCTAATCCCAGTTTGTTTCTCAGCTTTCGTGGGGTCAGGTGGCCTAATATTAAAGCTACTTTCGTGTTTGGGCTTCGGACACTCAGAAGCGTATGACGGCCAAGAGGCCCTTTGGCTTTATCTTTGCTATCCTTAACCACCCTTTACGCCGTGGCTATCAACTAGGGCCTCTCGTATAACCGCGGTGGCTGGCACGAGTTTTACCGGCCCTCTTAACACTGACTAAGTCAAGCTTTTGCTTATGGCTTAATGTCTTTCACTGCTGAGTTCCCTTGGGGGTGTGGCGTGGCAAGGCGTCTTGGGCTAAAAGTTGTGCCTGATGCCTGCTCCTCGTCCCCGGGCAGGGGATTAAGGGCATCCTCACAGGACTGCGGAGACTTGCATGTGTAAGTTGTGTTAGGGCTGATAGTAAAGTCAGGACCAAGCCTTTGTGCATGCGGAACTTTTTAGGGTCCATCTTAGCATCTTCAGTGCTATGCTTTGTGTTAAGCTACGCTAGC